TCTCTGGTTGTGACCACACATAAAAATAACATTGCCATAAATGGACAAGGTAATATTTCCACTTATTCATCAGACGAGGCGTATCTTTTGAAACCAGAATTGCTTTTCCTTGATATCTAACATAATGTATAAAAGGATGCTTGAAGACCCGTAGGATAGCCCGAAAAAAATTAGCAAATACTTTTACAAGATGTTCTATTTTTCCATAAAAATATATTCGCTCAAAAAAAAACCTATAAGATGTTAATCGTAAATGAGAAGATTGGTTACGGAGAAAAAGTAAAATAGATTCGTATTCACATACATGAGAATTATATAGGAACAAGAATAATCTTCGATTTTCTTTTGAAAAAAAAGAAATCAATTTATTTGGAGTAATAAGACTATTCCAATTACAATACTCGTGAAGAAAAAACCGTAATAAATGCAAAGAAGAGGCATCTTTCACCCAATAGCGAATAATTTGAACCAAAATTTCCAGATGGAGGGGGTATGGTATTAATACATCTGACACATAATGAAAATGTGGGAATTTATCCTCTAAAAAAGGAAATATTGAATGAATTGATCGTAAATTATAAGATTTTGTGATTTCTGCTTCTTCTAAGGAAGATACTAATCGTAAGGAAAATGGAATTTCCACAATGAGTGCAAACCCTTCTGATAGAATTTGAGAATACAAATTTTTGTTGTACCCCAAAAAAGGATTTTGGTTATAATAATTAGTGGAAATAATCAAATGATTCTGTTGATACATTCCAGTAATTAAACGTTTTACAATTAGTAAACTGGATTTCTTGTCATAACCCACATTTTCCAACAAAATGGATCCATTTAAAAAATGATCATGAGCAAATGCATAAATATACTCCCGAAAGAGAAGTGGGTATAGGAAGTTGTGTTGCCGAGATTTATCAAGTTCTAAATATCCTTGAAATTCTTCCATTTTCAATTAGATTTGAACCAGGGATAGTATAATGAATTTATTGGGTTATCAAATGATACATAGTGCGATACAGTCAAAACAAGGTATTAAAGAATAAGAATATATACCTCGTAAACAGGTAAGACTCATCAACGAACTCTCTATCCGCTCTTTTCTTTTTCCTTCTAATTGGTTTATGTTTATTTTAGGATAACAAGATGGTTAGAAATCCTTTATTTTTTCAACGCAATCGCTCTTTTGATTTTGGAAAAAAAAAAGATCTTTATCAATATACTGCTTCTTCTACACATTCATCTCTACCCCTAATGTAGAATAACTAATAGTTAGGACTCATAAAAAAATCGATAATCCGCTCATGAGAAAAGTCCTTCCCGCATCAAGCACTAATATATTTTTAACGTATAATTAGATCGGGGAATCATTCAAATTAAGAACATAAGCTCGTTGCTTTTTATTTCTCTAGAATTGGAGCCCTAGAGCTCTATCCATTTATTCATTCGACCCGACTTGAAATTGATTTTGTTCCACATCAAGAATTCAAACAAGCTTTTGAACCCATCAGGTAAAAATATTCCCCGAATTCCCCATTGATACGACATGCTGTTTTTTCCATTCATTCCTTTCAGGATCAGTCGTGGTCTTACAAACTCTACCGATAGTATGGACGAATCTGTTACTTCATACAAATGTGTAAAAGATGCTAGCCGCACTTAAAAGCCGAGTACTCTACCATTGAGTTAGCAACCCGAATAAAAAAAAGAATTAGTATGTGTAGATACAATCAGAATCAAAAACGAAATGGAATTGCACGACGTAATCAAATAAAATATCAAATGGAATCAAATAAAAAAAAAAAAAAAAATGGATATACCGTCTCTTGTATCTTATCTTATGTTATCCCTTCTTAGATTATCTATTTTTTTTTGAATCCAAATTTTTATATCACACAAAAGTAACTTCTTGTATCACAGAAAATCCAATGAGCCCATCATGTGAATTGAATGAAGTAAAATGAAAAAAAAAACCAAGTCTATGAAGCGGAGATAACTAGATCTATTTATCCACAATCGGATTATATTTGTTTGATCCACTGTTGTCAATATGAATGTGAATAGTGAAAAACGAATACAATGGAGAACACAAAAGAATAAAAAAAAAAAAAGTGTAGGCGAAAGAATAAATTAAGGTAAGGAAGAAGTAAAGTAGAAAAAAATCTCGGGTTTATTCAATCAATCAATAAATAGAAGTAGAATAAACAAGCGTAATCCCTTGTGTTTTTTTATTTGTTCATGGATTTCCAACAAAAACCAACCCATTGATGGGAATGTCCAAATTTTATATTTCTAGTATAAAACCAATTATTTCATTTATTCACTTGATTGATCTTTAATAAATAAGTGTAGTAGAACAAGAGAGGGGGGAAATAATAATAATAGAGAAAAGGTTATCCAAAGCTATAGACAAGTCATCCACACCCTCTTTTTTTTTTATTTCATTAATTGAATTTTTCGGTTATTGATTCAGGTCAAATTCCGTAAAAACCGCAGCCCTCTTTGAAATATCATGAACAGTTCCTGTAGGTTGAGCACCTTTTTCAAGAAAATATAGAATTGCAGGAACATTTAAATAGGTTTGATTCTTTATCGGATCATAAAAACCCACTTTACGAAGATCTCTTCCCTCTCTTCGGGATCGAACATCAATTGCAACGATTCGATAAACGGCTCATTGGGATAGATGTAGATTAACAATACCCCCCCCAGAACCGTATAAGAAGTTTTCTCCTCGTACGGCTCGAGAAAATTGGAAGTTATGTATATGTATAGAATTCTAATTAATGTAAAATAGATCCATAGATTATCAAATCAATTAGACTATGATTTCATTTTTTTTTTATTCTTTTCGAAATAAAAAAAAAATTCTTATTTGTATCCTCATAACTCAAGTTGGGTAACTCTCACTCAAAGGAAAACCTTTAAGCATTTCATTTATTGAGCCGTCTATAACCCCCTTTTTGCCTGTCTCCTTTAGAATCTATTCTATTCTATTCTTCATTCTGATCTAGGTTAGTTATTGAGACAATTTACAAGTTTAGTTATTAAAACAATTAAAAAAGGTATTTCCTTGTTCCGGGATCCTTTATCTTTGCTTTGAATCATTGGGTTTAGACATTACTTCGGTGATCTTTAATCCTTTCAAAATGGCAGCAACATACCATTTTTTGTGATTTCTTTTTATCAAAGAACCATATGAATGATTGATTCTCGCGTGATACACTTTTGATCAAAAGAGTTTTCCTAATTCCAACAAATTTGATGTTTGAATTTGAAACTTGCTTGAATTGGATCCTTTCGATTTCTATATCGAAAATATACTTACGAAGTTGTTTCAACTTATTGATTGACACTAACCCTAGATCTCCGCCCCTGATAAATGAATTAATACTTTCTACTCGAGCTCCATCATGTAATATTTACATTAAAACTTCCCCAAAATGAAATGAGGGTTATAGTGGAACAGAACAAACGATGTCGAGCCAAGAGCATCTTCATTCCTATATATAAAAGAAAATGGTGGATGTAAGATAAGAATCCACAGTTGATCATGTCCTTCAAGTCGCACGTTGCTTTCTACCACATCGTTTTAAACGAAGTTTTACCATAACCTCTAGTTTCTTGGAACTGGTATGTAATTGATTCAATTATGGAATCATGAATAGTCATTGGTTTAGTTGGTACATAGTTATCTATACTGTTATGAATGGGTAGTTTCTTAAAAAGTATCAGCAAGAATTCCATTTTTTTTTAAACCCACATTTTCTTTTAGTATATTGGATGAATACAATTTTTTGTATGAATGCAATATTTATTTAATATGAAATGGAATATATATAATATATATATTATTCTTTTTTTTTTATTTCTATAAATTTAGAAAAAATTACGAATAAATAAGAAATACGTTCTTTTTGAATCCGCATTTTCAAGTTTCTTGATAGGATGGATTCGCCAGTTTAACACTTCTTCAAGTACCAAGGATTCATAGGAAATCATTCAAAATAATATAATTGATTGAAAGTTTTCTACCTCGATATTATTATTTGACTAAAGTTTTCCAATAAGGGAAGGGACATTTTATTATCTTTTATTATCATAAAAAAAAACCTATTCGAATTAACCCATCAATGATTTAAAACAAATAGATAGATCAAAAACAAATCCAATTTTTTTTTGACTCTAAATTATTTTAGCCTAAACCGGTCTTAAGAGACTTAATCCCATTGATTCAATTCAATTAGTACCAAAAACGCAAGCCCTTCGTATTTAGAATTCCACATAAATCCACAGAAATAAAATAATCAAGTTGCACACACCATTTAAGGGATAGAGAATAAGAGAGGCTTTCACATTTCGATTTTAAATTGAAATGACATCATGGAAAATATATGAGACGTAAGGTTTTTTTATGAATAACGAATTTCAAATATGAATATGAAAGATATGGACATACGATGAAAAGCCCGTCCTACTTTTTTTTTCATTAAAAAACTCTTTTTTTTTTTATCTATATTCCCATCTTTTACCTAGATAAAAAATGGATTCAATTCCATCTACGTCTTATGGTATTTAAACTCGATTCAATTTGTGAAAAAAAGATGATTTAGAGACGAATCAAAAATAAGAAAAATAATGATAAGAAAGAAGAATCACTCTATCTAATATTAGACTCTTAAGAAGGTTGTTCAAAAAAGGCAATCTTTTTTTGATATGATAATTTTGATATGATTATATCATATATAATATTATGGAATAATATGATATATAATATCATAATACTATGATATATATAATACGCATACTCTGGGACGGAAGGATTCGAACCTCCGAATAGCGGGACCAAAACCCGTTGCCTTACCACTTGGCCACGCCCCATTTCTATTCAAGACTAATAAACACTAATATTGTTATTGGTTGTTCGTCAATTCCAGTCCAAATATTGATAGAATCAATTAGATTGTTGCTAGGATTTTGATACGTGTAGATATCGAATGAAACTGAATTTATTGATCATTAGATATAATTCAATTAAGATATTGTATGAAAGTAGGATTTCTTCTATATCTATTTTGATTTGAGAATGGAAGGATTTTTGATTGGCTGAGTTCAAATCAAAGAAAAGAAAGGTTTTTTGACCTACCTTATGTTATTAATTTTTACCTTATCCCTTATATCAATAATAAGATATTAATAACTCAATCAACTCAAAAAAAAATTATCTTCAAGAACAAAATGTTTGTTATGCTTAATATTTTAAGTTTAATCTGTATCTGTCTTAATTCTGTCCTTTATTCAAGTAGCTTTTTCTTAGCCAAATTACCCGAGGCCTACGCTTTTTTGAATCCAATAGTAGATATTATGCCAGTAATACCTGTGTTCTTTTTTTTATTAGCTTTTGTGTGGCAAGCTGCTGTAAGTTTTCGATGAGATTTTTCATACTGTCCTAGAAAAATTCATGATTTACTCGAAAAAAAAATTCTAACAATTTCTAATATAAGATCAGATAAGTCTTACATACAGTCTGAACCGTTAAGTTAAATATTGAAATTCTTGTATAGCTGTGCTAAATCTAGATCACTCTCATTTTCTTGTTATAACTTTTTTTCCATTGAACGACCCTATTAGAGTCCCCCACAATATATAATTGTTGGTATAAAAGAAAATTTTCATTAATAAACAACTCAACTCTGATTTTCTGAAATTTTTTTTTTTTTTTCTAGAAATCACTTCATTTCTTGGTGTCAAAAAATAGGGTATGCAGTATAAAAATAGAGAATCTATTCTCTTTTTTTTTTTGAAAAAAAAAATGCTATTGGAGATTGTGTAATGCTTACTCTAAAACTATTTGTTTATACAGTAGTGATATTCTTTGTTTCTCTCTTCATTTTCGGATTCCTATCTAATGACCCGGGACGTAATCCTGGACGTGAAGAATAAAAAATCTGATTTTTGTTTTCCTTGCTTGATTTGAAAATTTTTATCTATTCCACATCTTTCTTTAACTAGATATATAAAAAAAAAAATACAAAGTCATCGACAGAAACGGAAAGAGAGGGATTCGAACCCTCGGTACGAAAAACGCGTACAACGGATTAGCAATCCGACGCTTTAATCCACTCAGCCATCTCTCCCCCAATTGCAAAATGAAAAAGAATAATTACTATGATACATTAAGTAAGGCTTGAAAAAAGCCCTTCTTTATCTCTCTTTATTATATCTTTATTATTTATTATATAGATAGCTATATAAAGCTATATATAGATAATATATATCTAAAAACTTTTATCAGAAATTCCAATTCCATTTCGATTTTAAATAAAGTAAAGTAAGGGCTCAAAAGAGATATCTCCAATCCAATATTTGAATATATAAATACCAATCTATTAAATGTTAATAAAAAAAAATTTTTAATAAATTCAATTAAGAAAATAAAAAAGAAAATGAAAATATATATATATATTCAATAATAAATAAAATCAATAAAAGTACCTTGTTTATTTCGTCCGAAAAGTCCCTTTTTATTTCCACGGCCTGGCCTGGTCAGTACCTAGCCGGGCTTTTTTTTTTTGTTCCAATGAATCGATTTATTTTATTTGAAAACTAAAAATTCTTTGGAAATAAAATAACAAAAATCGAAACAACAATCATATCATAAGAAGGATTATTTCGATTCCTATGATACAGAATCAAATGATATAGAATCAAAGTGCCATTTCTTATTATTCTTTCTTTTTTTATTTACTTTTTTTGACTGGAATAAAAAAAACTTATCATTTAATTAGTTAAATGAGTCCTCGTTTACTAATCTCATTAGTCTTCCTGAGAAAAATATGTCAACGCTCTCATTTTCATGATTTTTTTTTCTGATCTTATTTTTTTATTACTTATTACTATTTACTATGACATATTTTTGTGTTCGACAAAAGGTCGATTTATATGCAATAATAGCATTGTAGCGGGTATAGTTTAGTGGTAAAAGGGTGATTCGTTCTATTAACCCTTTAATAGTTAAAGGGTCTTTCGTTTGATTTATATTTCGATCAAAAACTTTATTTCTTAAAAGGATTTAATCCTTTTCCTATCGATGAAAAATTCGAGGAAAAATAGAAATTCTCGTGATTTGGATCCAAGAGTCCGTTATAAATTGAAAAAATTGGATCATGAAATTACGAAACATAATTTTTTTTTGAATTGGATCCATACTTCCAATTGAACGAGTAAGGAATCCATGGATAAAGGTAGAAAGAACGGTCTATTTCTAATCGTAACTAAATCTTCAATTTGAGATTTGTATAAGGGAGATTGAAGCAAAACAAAATAGCTATTAAACAATGTCTTTGGTTTACTAGAGACATCGACAGATTATATTGTTTTAGCTCGTTGGAAACAAAAAAGACTTTTCCTAAGGATTATTTCAAATAGAAATAGGGAACGAAGTAACTAGAAAAGATTGTTAGAATCCTCTTTTCTTCTATAGGGATCATCTATAAAGCAGTTCCTTTTGAATGCATTCAGACAGAAAGGCTGACATAGATGTTATGGGTAGAATTTGTTTTTTTTTTTCGTTTACATCTTTTTTTTCCATCTTCCATAAAGGAGCCGAATGAAATCAAAGTTTCACGTTCGGTTTTGAATTAGAGACGTTCAAAATGATGAATCAACGTCGACTATAACCCCTAGCCTTCCAAGCTAACGATGCGGGTTCGATTCCCGCTACCCGCTTATCTTATATATTTTATCTTCTATTTTTTTTATTAAAATGATATCGTAATTTTATAGATTTTTTTTTATTACTATATTTCGATTTCGAAATTCATAATAGACAAATATTTTTGAATTGATTCATTTCAAATTCGAATATTTGAATTCTATTTTATAATATATAAATTTTTATTATATAAAGCACTCTATATTATTTTCTAAAATAAGAAATTAATATAGAATAAAATGAATCTAGAATTACTATAAATCATAATAAGATAAATTTTACAATTTAATTGTAAATTAAATTAATGTAATGCATCATTGAATTGAATAAGCAATTTCCGGAATTCGTGCACATCTTTTTTTTTATGAACAAAAGATGTGCAAATAAGAAAAAAAAATAGGAGTGAAATTAACTGTGACACGTTCATTAAAAAAAAATCCTTTTGTAGCAAATTATTTATTAAAAAAAATAAATAAGCTTAACACAAAGGAAGAAAAAGAAATAATAATAACTTGGTCACGAGCATCTACCATTATTCCCACAATGATTGGTCATACTCTTGCTATTCATAATGGAAAGGAACATTTGCCTATTTATATAACAGATCGTATGGTAGGGCATAAGTTGGGAGAATTTGTGCCAACTCTAAATTTCCGGGGACATGCGAAAAATGATAATAAATCTCGTCGTTAATAATTGAAATTAGTAAAATTAAAAAAAAAAAATGAATAGAGATAGAATAAAGATACTTATAATTCATTAGTAAAAGGTGAACCTTATGATAAAGAAGACAAAAAAGAATAGATATACGGAAGTATACGCTTTAGGTCAACATATATGTATGTCCACTCACAAAGCAAGAAGAGTAATTGATCAGATTCGTGGACGTTCTTATGAAGAAACACTTATGATACTAGAACTCATGCCTTATCGAGCATGTTATCCTATTTTTCAATTGGTTTATTCTGTAGCAGCAAATGCTAGTCACAATATGGGTCTCAACGAAACCAATTTAGTCATTAGTAAAGCCGAGGTCAACAAAAGTATTACTGTGAAAAAATTAAAACCCCGAGCTCAAGGCCGAAGTTATCCGATAAAAAGACACACTTGTTATATAACTATTGTATTGAAAGATATATCCTTAAATGAAGAAGAGTGTAAAAGATCGGAATACTCCATATTATGCTTAAAAAAACCTAGATGTATAAATAAATACACGGATATCTCATATTCTAATATGTATAATAATGGGGGAGTATGGGACAAAAAATAAATCCACTCGGTTTTAGACTTGGTACAACCCAAGGACATCGTTCTATTTGGTTTGCACAACCAAAAAAGTATTCTGAAGGTCTACAAGAAGATCAAAAAATGCGAGATTGTATCAAAAATTATGTAAAAAAAAATATAAGAATATTCTCCGGTGTTGAGGGAATTGCACGTATCGAGATTCAAAAAAGAATTGATCTCATTCAGGTAATAATCTATATGGGCTTCCCAAAGTTATTAATAGAAAGTGGGTCTCGAAGAATCGAAGAATTACAAATCAATGTACAAAAAGAGTTAAATTTTGTGAACCGAAAATTAAACATTGCTATTACAAGACTTGAAAACCCTTATGGAAACCCTACTATTCTTGCAGAATTTATAGCCGGACAGCTAAAGAATAGAGTTTCATTTCGAAAAGCAATGAAAAAAGCTATTGAATTAACTGAACAGGCAGGTACAAAGGGAATTCAAGTACAAATTGCAGGGCGTATAGACGGAAAAGAAATTGCACGTGTTGAATGGATCAGAGAAGGTCGGGTTCCTCTACAAACTATTCGAGCTAAAATTGATTATTGTTCCTATACAGTTGCAACTATCTATGGGATATTAGGGATCAAAATTTGGATATTTGTAGACGAGGAATAATAAGCCTTTCTTCAATTTGTCTTTATATTTTATTCAATGATAGAACAAAAAAGAATTTCATTCTTTTTTTTTTTAATAGTAAATGAGAAATTCTATAGGTTTGGATAAAAATTCAATTAATTATTTGAAATAATTGCTATGCTTAGTGTGTGACTCGTTGGTTTTTCTGTTAAGATAAAAATGGATCGGACCATAACATAATATGAACTAATAATGAAAAAAAAAATAACCAACTCATCGTTTCACATTATCTGGGTCGAAAAAAGAAACCAGTCAAGATATGTTATATTGGTCATGTCATATCATTGTAGCAACTGAAATCTTTTTTGCATAAACAAAAACACCAATCTAATTATTAGTTGTGAAGCATTAAAAGTATACGGATAAATGGAAGGGTGAAAGAAAGAGAGAAAAAGAATATCAATGATATAAGATTCCACTATGGAATATGTAAGGTCTATGAGTCATCTCATAAAAAGTAGTGTAAGAAAGCAGCAATACAGATTAATTCATAATTCGATTAATCTGTTAATAGAAGAAAAAAGCTAAGAGCCCTGAGTCAATAAAGACTGAGAAGATTGACTCAACAATCAATTTCATTCATTAGAAGCTCCATTGTAGAATTAAGACCTAACCATTAATCAAGAAATGATGGGGACGAGGGAACCCAAGAATACATAATATTCTGTTGAAAATAAATATTAATGATTCATTGGGTAGGATGGCGGAATGCACCCAAGACCAATCCATTAATTCGGAAAGGTCATTTCATGGGCTAAGCTTAGAATGTAAATACGTGTAAAAAGAGTAAATATTCGCCCGCGAACTTTTTTTTATTGGCTTGGATTTCTATATTTTGGTCGATCAAAGACAAAAAAAAAATAATCGATAATAAAAGACAAACAAAAATCAAATAAAGATTCCATTTTTTATAATACTTAAAAAACAATGTGATTTTTTTTTTGTTTTTGAATAAATATTCAAAAACAATTTAATATTTTTATTTTTGAATATATAAAATATATAAATACGTAAATCATGTATAAATAGAATACATATTTAGTTCTATCTCAAAAGAAGATAGAAAAATTGATAATAGATTAGATGAAATCTCAAAGAATACCCTAATTCAGTCTATTATTGACAAAATATATGTATAGTCTATTCTTTTAGAATCGTTTCATTCGTGAGGAGCTGGATGAGAAGAAACTCTCATGTCCGGTTCTGTAGTAGCGATGGAATTGAGAAAAAACAACCATCCACTATAACCCCAAAAAAACTAGATTTCGTAAACACCATAGAGGAAGAATGAAAGGAATTTCGTATCGAGGTAATCATATTTGTTTCGGTAGATATGCTCTTCAGGCACTTGAACCTGCTTGGATCACATCTAGACAAATAGAAGCGGGACGAAGAGCAATGACACGAAATGCACGACGCGGCGGAAAAATATGGGTACGTATATTTCCAGACAAACCAGTTACAGTAAGACCCACGGAAACACGTATGGGTTCGGGGAAAGGATCTCCTGAATATTGGGTAACTGTCGTTAAACCGGGTAGAATACTTTATGAAATGGGCGGAGTCGCGGAAAATATAGCCAGAAAAGCTATTTCAATAGCGGCGTCCAAAATGCCTATACGAACCCAATTCATTATTTCGGGATAGGAATGTAGAATCAAAGGAAAGAGGTCTTTGGTATGAAAAAAAAAAAAAAAATTGCCATTTCAAATTGATTTTTTGTTTGGTTTGAACAAACAATATTTCTTTTTTTTTTAGCCCTTTGCATTGAAAGAATAGATTCACAAAAATAATATGATTCAACCTCAAAGCCATTTGAATGTAGCAGATAACAGCGGGGCCCGAAAATTGATGTGTATTAGAATCATAGGAGCTAGTAATCGACGATACGCTCATATTGGTGACGTTATTATTGCTGTAATCAAAGAAGCAGTCCCAAATACACCTCTAGAAAGATCAGAAGTGATTAGAGCTGTAATTGTACGTACTTGTAAAGAACTCAAACGTGAAAACGGTATGATAATACGCTATGATGACAATGCTGCGGTTGTTATTGATCAAGAGGGAAATCCAAAAGGAACCCGAATTTTTGGTGCGATCCCCCGCGAATTGAGACAGTTAAATTTCACTAAAATTATTTCATTAGCACCTGAAGTGTTATAAGATGAGACCAAGATATAGTTAGAATATTTGAATGAAATTAATTAATAGATTGTATCTCACGTATATACTTTTCAAAATTGAAAAATATTGAATAAACAAAGAGCATGTTAATTATATTAAAATTCGAAAGAAACACTCATTTTACTTTATCATGAGTAAGGATACTATTGCTAACCTAATAACCTCTATACGAAATGCTGACATAAATAGAAAAGAAATGGTTCGAATACCGTCTACTAACATCACTGAAAACATCGTGAAAATACTTTTACGAGAAGGTTTTATTGAAAACGTAAGGAAACATTTTAAAAACAACCAAAATTTTTTGGTTTTAACCCTACGACATAAAAGGAATAGGAAAGGACCATTTAAAAGTTTTTTAAATTTAAAACGGATCAGTAGACCTGGTCTACGAATCTATTCTAACTATCAAAAAATTCCTAGAATTTTAGGAGGGATGGGGGTTGTAATTATTTCCACTTCTAGGGGCATAATGACAGACCGAGAGGCTCGACTAGAAAAAATGGGCGGAGAAATTTTGTGTTATATATGGTAATCTTTATAATGTGTGAATTATATACAAAACTTCCCTATTTCTTTTTTGTAAAAAAAAAAAAGAAAGAGAGGATTTCTAATATGATATAAGTCTTGCTTCATTAATTGATACTTCAAGGGTTTTCACTAAAAATGA